TTTACAAGTCATTTTCCGATGTAATTGAAGGTAAAGAAGGAAGATTTCGTGAGACTCTACTTGGTAAACGGGTCGATTATTCGGGGCGTTCCGTCATTGTCGTGGGTCCTTTGCTTTCATTACATCAATGTGGATTACCTCGAGAAATAGCAATAGAGCTCTTCCAAACATTTGTAATTCGTGGTCTAATCAGACAAGATGTTGCTTCTAACACAGGGATTGCTAAAAGCAAAATTCGGGAAAAAGAACCTATTGTATGGGAAATCCTTCAAGAAGTGATGCAGGGGCATCCTGTATTGTTGAATAGAGCGCCTACCCTGCATAGATTAGGTATACAGGCGTTCCAACCCATTTTAGTGGAGGGGCGTGCTATTTGTTTACACCCATTAGTTTGTAAGGGCTTTAACGCAGACTTTGATGGGGATCAAATGGCTGTTCACGTACCTTTATCTTTGGAAGCTCAAGCAGAAGCTCGTTTACTTATGTTTTCTCATATGAATCTCTTGTCTCCAGCTATTGGGGATCCCGTTTCCGTACCAACTCAAGATATGCTTATTGGACTCTATGTATTAACGATCGGGAATCCCCGAGGTATTTGTGCAAATAGGTATAATCAATATAATTCTAATTGCAGAAACTATAAAAAGGAAACAGTTTACAAGAATGACTTTAAGTATACAAAAGAACCGTATTTTTCTAGTTCTTATGATGCACTTGGAGCTTATCGGCAGAAACGAATCCATTTAGATAGTCCTTTGTGGCTCCGGTGGAGACTAGACCAACGCGTCGTTGGCTCAAGAGAAGTTCCCATCGAAGTTCAATATGAATCTTTTGGTAATTATAATGAGATTTATAATCACTATCGAATAATAGGAAGTGTAAAAAGAGAAATTCGTTGTATATACATTCGAACTACTGTTGGTCATCTTTCTTTTTATCGAGAAATAGAAGAAGCCATACAGGGGTTTTGGCGGGCCTACTCATAGGCTATCTAACTCATGCTCTATATAAAAACTAAGAAATTCTATAATTTCACCGGTATCATAATTTATGAATTTCTGTGTGAATTAAAATTGAGGAAAGGAAGTTTTCGAATCACTGACCCAGGCCCATTGTGGAATTTTACTCAGCAGAATATGGAGGTCCTTATGGCAGAACGGACCGATCTGGTCTTTCACAATAAGGTGATAGATGGAACTGCTATGAAACGACTTATTAGCAGATTAATAGATCATTTCGGAATGGCATATACATCACATATCCTGGATCAAGTTAAGGCTTTGGGTTTCCAGCGAGCCACTGCTACATCTATTTCATTAGGAATTGATGATCTTTTAACAATACCTTCTAAAGGATGGTTAGTTCAAGACGCTGAACAGCAAAGTTTTCTTTTAGAGAAAAACCATCATTATGGGAATGTACATGTGGTAGAAAAATTACGTCAATCCATTGAGATATGGTATGCTACAAGTGAATATTTGAGACAAGAAATGAATCCTAATTTTCGGATGACTGATCCCTCTAATCCAGTCCATCTAATGTCCTTTTCGGGGGCTAGAGGAAATGCATCTCAAGTACACCAATTAGTAGGTATGAGAGGATTAATGTCGGATCCTCAAGGGCAAATGATTGATTTACCCATTCAAAGCAATTTACGGGAAGGGCTTTCTTTGACAGAATATATAATTTCTTGCTACGGAGCTCGCAAAGGAGTTGTAGATACTGCTGTACGAACATCAGATGCTGGATACCTCACGCGTAGACTTGTTGAAGTAGTTCAACACATTCTTGTACGTAGAACGGATTGTGGTACTATCCGAGGTATTTCCGTGAGTCCTCGAAATGGGATGACGGAAAAGATTTTTGTCCAAACACTAATCGGTCGTGTATTAGCAGACGATATATATATTGGTCTACGATGCATTGCCACTCGAAATAAAGATATTGGAATTGGACTTGTTAATCGATTCATAACCTTTCGAGCACACCCAATATATATTCGAACCCCTTTTACTTGCAGGAGTACATCTTGGATCTGTCAATTATGTTATGGTCGGAGTCCTACTCATGGTGACCTGGTCGAGTTGGGAGAAGCCGTAGGCATTATTGCGGGTCAATCAATTGGGGAACCGGGGACTCAACTAACATTAAGAACTTTTCATACCGGCGGAGTATTCACGGGTGGTACTGCCGAACATGTACGAGCTCCCTCTAATGGAAAAATAAAATTTGATGAGGATTTGGTTCATCCCACACGTACCCGTCATGGGCATCCTGCTTTTCTATGTTTTATAGACTTGTATGTAACTATTGAGAGTCGAGATATTCTACATAATGTGAATATTCCAACAAAAAGTTTGATTTTAGTTCAAAATGATCAATATGTAGAATCAGAACAAGTGATTGCCGAGATTCGTACCGGAACGTCCACTTTTCATTTTAAAGAGAGAGTTCAAAAACATATTTATTCTGAGTCAGAAGGAGAAATGCACTGGAGTACTGATGGCTATCATGCGACCGAATATCCATATAGTAATGTTCATTTATTACCAAAAACAAGTCATTTATGGATATTAGCAGGAGGTCTATGCAGATCCAATATAGTGTCTTTTTCACTCCACAAGGATCAAGATCAAATGAATGCTAATTCTTTTTCTCTCGAAGAAAGATATATCTTTGATCTCTCACTGACTAATGATCAAGTAAGACATAAATTGTTGGATACTTTTGGTAAAAAATATAGGGAAATTTTTGACTATTCGAAACCTTATCGAATCATATCCAAGGGTCATTGGAATCTCATAGAGCCTTCTACTTATATTCGTCAAGAGAATTCCTTGGCGAAAAAGCGAAGAAATAGATTCGTGATTCCCTTACAATATGATCAAGAACAAGAAAAGAAACTAATACCCTGTTTTGGTATTTCGATTAAAATACCTATAAATGGTATTTTACGTAGAAATAGTATTCTTGCTTATTTTGATGATCCGCGATACAGAAGAAGCAGTTCGGGAATTACTAAATATGGGATTGTCGAAGTAGATTCAATCGTAAAAAAAGAGGATTTGATTGAGTATCGAGGAGCAAAAGAATTTAGTCCGAAATACCAAATGCAAATGAAAGTAGATCGATTTTTTTTCATTCCCGAGGAAGTGCATATCTTACCCGGATCTTCGCCCATAATGGTCCGGAACAATAGTATCATTGGAGTAGATACACGACTTGCTTTAAATATAAATACAAGAAGTCGAGTAGGTGGATTAGTCCGAGTGGAGAGAAAAAAAAAAAGTATGGAACTGAAAATATTTTCTGGAGATATTCATTTTTCTGGAGAGGTGGATAAAATATCTAGGCACAGTGGCATTTTGATACCACCAGGAATGGAAAAAAAAAATTCTAAAGGATCAAAAAAATTGAAAAATTGGATCTATGTCCAACGGATTACACCTACCAAAAAGAAGTATTTTGTTTTGGTTCGGCCCGTAGTCACATATGAAATAGCTGATGGGATAAATTTAGCAACACTTTTCTCTCAGGATCTCTTGCAGGAAAAGGATAATGTCCAACTTCGAATTGTCAATTATATACTTTATGGAAATGGCAAGTCAATTCGAGGAATTTCTCACACAAGTATTCAATTAGTTCGGGCTTGCTTAGTATTGACTTGGGACCAAGAAAAAAAGAGTTCTATAGAAGAAGAGGTTCATGCTTCTTTTGTTGAAATAAGGGCAAATGATCTGCTTCGTGATTTCATCCGAATTGAGTTAGTAAAGTCCACTATTTCGTATACCGAAAAAAGGTATAATACGGCAGGTTCAGGATTTATTTCCAATAATGAATTAGATCGTACCCATAGAAATCCTTTTGATTCCAAGGCGAAGATTCAATCATTTCCCCAACATAAGGGAACTCTTGGTACGTTGTTGAATCGAAATAAGGAATGCCAATCTTTCATAATTTTGTCATCATCCAATTGTTCTCGAATTGGCCCCTTCAATACTTCGAGATATAATAATGCGACAAAAGAATCGGATCCCATGACTCCAATTAGGGATTTGCTGGGTCCTTTAGGTACTATTGTGCCTAAAATAGTAAAATTTTGTTCATCTTACTATTTAAGAACTTATAATCAAGTCTTTTTAAAGAAATATTTTTTATTTGAAAATTTTCAACAGACTTTCCAAGTGCTTCAAGTACTTCCATTTCAATACTGTTTCCTAGATGAAAATAGTAGGATTTATAATCCCGATCCATGCAGTAACATCATTTGGAATTCATTCCATTCGAATTGGTGTTTTCTCCATCACGATTCTTGTGAAGAGGCATGGACAATAATTAGCCTTGGACAATTCCTTTGTGAAAATGTATGTCTATTGAAATACGGATCACGCATAAAAAAATCTGGTCAAATTTTCATTGTTCATGTTGACTCTTTAGTTATAAGATCAGCTAAGCCCTATTTGGTCACTCCAGGAGCAACTGTACATGGCCATTATGGGGAAACCTTTTCTGAAGGAAATACATTAATTACATTTATATATGAAAAATCGAGATCTGGTGACATAACGCAAGGTCTTCCAAAAGTGGAACAAATCTTAGAAGTTCGTTCGATTGATTCAATATCGATGAACCTCGAAAGAAGAGTTGAAGGTTGGGACGAACGTATCCGAAGTATTCTTGGGATCCCCTGGGGATTCTTGATTGGAGCTGAACTAACCATAGCCCAAAGTCGTATCTCTTTGGTTAATAAGATCCAAAAGGTTTATCGATCCCAGGGGGTACAGATCCATAATAGACATATAGAGATTATTGTACGTCAAGTAACATCAAGAGTTTTGGTTTCAGAAGATGGAATGTCTAATGTTTTTTTACCTGGGGAATTTATTGGATTGTTGCGAGCAGAGCGAGCAGGGCGCGTTTTGGACGAAGCGATCTTTTATCGGGCAATCTTATTGGGAATAACGAAGTCATCTCTGAATACTCAAAGTTTCATATCCGAAGCGAGTTTTCAAGAAACTGCTCGGGTTTTAGCAAAAGCTGCTCTACGAGGTCGTATTGATTGGTTGAAAGGCCTGAAAGAGAACGTTGTTTTGGGGGGGATTATACCAGTTGGTACCGGATTCAAAAAATTAGTACATCGTTCAAAGCAAGACAAAAACATTCATTTGAAAATCAAAAGGAAGAATCTATTCGAGTTGGAAATGAGAGATATTTTGTTACACCATAGAAAATTATTTTGTTTTTATTCCCCAAACACTTTCCATGAGACATCAGACCAATCATTTACGTAATGTAATTTACTAATTCCTAACAAGAGGTTCATTCTTTTTACTTTAACTCTCTGGTCCAATTATGGATTTAGTAATCAATGAAATCAAAAATAAAGAATGAAATTCATGGTTTGGGTCGTAGATCAAAAGTCAATCCTGGTAGAAGGTTCCGTTGGAACAATTATTTATTTCACAAGGTAATGAATCTCTTTTCTTTGAAAAAAAAAAGAAAAAGAGAAAGTGTGGGAAAATGGGAAGACGATATTGGAACATCAATTTGGAAGAAATGATGGAAGCAGGGGTTCATTTTGGTCATGGTACTAATAAATGGAATCCTAGAATGGCTCCTTACATCTCTGCAAAGCGTAAAGGTATTCATATTACAAATCTTACTATAACTGCTCGTTTTTTATCAGAAGCCTGCGATTTAGTTTTTGATGCAGCAAGTAGGGGAAAAAAATTCTTAATCGTTGGCACCAAAAAGAAAGCAGCGGATTTAGTAGCATCAGCAGCAATAAGGGCTCGATGCCATTATGTTAATAAAAAATGGCTTGGTGGTATGTTAACGAATTGGTCTACTACAGAAACAAGACTTCAGAAATTCAGGGACTTAAGAGCAGAACAAAAGATGGGGAAACTCAATCGTCTTCCCAAAGGAGATGCAGCAATGTTGAAGAGAAAGTTATCTACCTTGCAAACATATCTGGGTGGGATCAAATATATGACGGGATTGCCCGATATTGTAATTATCGTTGATCAGCAAGAAGAATATACGGTTCTTCGAGAATGTGTTATTTTGGGTATTCCGACGATTTGTTTAATCGATACAAATTGTGACCCAGATCTTGCAGATATTTCTATTCCGGCCAACGATGATGCTATAGCTTCGATTCGATTGATTCTTACCAAATTAGTATCTGCAATTTGCGAGGGCCGTTCTAGTTATATAAAAAATGGTTGAATATCTTATCATTACTCTTATCATTAAGAAGAAGAAAGAAGAAGATTAGTTTGTTTTTGGTGAACTCTCTTTGATTGTTACTATTTTGGTTTGCATCTTTTGGAGTTTGAACTATGTTTTGAATATTGAAGAATATTTAAAAGATAAAATGATTGGTATTTTTTTTATGTGATTTCTCGGTATCCGAAATATACGATTCATAACTTAAATTCATGAATGAACATAGATGAATTGAGAAAGAGATGGTTGAATCAAAATAATTACTTTTTTGAAGTTTGATTTCTGTTAGAGGACAATATGAATTTTATACCATGTTCCATTAAAACACTCAAAGGATTATACGATATATCAGGTGTAGAAGTAGGCCAACATTTATATTGGCAAATAGGAGGTTTACAAATTCATGCCCAAGTACTTATCACTTCTTGGGTTGTAATTGCTATCTTATTAGGTTCAGTCATCATAGCTGTTCGAAATCCACAAACCATTCCGACCAACGGTCAGAATTTCTTCGAATATGTCCTTGAATTTATTCAAGACTTGAGCAAAACTCAGATTGGAGAGGAGTATGGTCCTTGGGTTCCTTTTATAGGAACGATGTTCCTATTTATTTTTGTTTCTAACTGGTCAGGTGCTCTTTTACCTTGGAAAATCATAAAGTTACCTCATGGGGAGTTAGCTGCGCCCACGAATGATATAAATACTACTGTTGCTTTAGCTTTACCCACGTCAGTGGCATATTTCTATGCGGGTCTTAGCAAAAAAGGGTTGGGATATTTTGGGAAATACATTCAACCAACTCCAATACTTTTACCAATTAATATTCTAGAAGATTTCACAAAACCTTTATCTCTTAGTTTTCGACTTTTCGGGAATATATTGGCTGATGAATTAGTGGTTGTTGTTCTTGTTTCTTTAGTGCCTTCAGTAGTTCCTATACCTGTCATGTTTCTTGGATTATTTACAAGCGGTATTCAAGCTCTTATTTTTGCAACTTTGGCTGCGGCTTATATAGGTGAATCCATGGAGGGTCATCATTGACTAACTTTCGAAATAGTTTTTTTTGAAGCTTATCCCAATTCAAGGGGGGTTCAATATAATCCACTAGGTTGGAGAATAAAATGCAAATAGCTACATGTATGTATATATGAAGAAAGATAGATGAAATTTGGAAGAGAAAGAAGGGTTGGGGCTCCTACTACATATATGTATATGTAATGCCTATGAGTATAAATCCTTGTGTATGTTTCGAAGAATGGTTCCAGAATACGATTTAATAGAATAAAAAGTGCAGGTGATTTACGTTATGGAAGAATAAAAGTATATGTTATTTACTAGTTAGATAGTAATTACCCCTATCTCTTTTTTTTCTAGTCCACTGCATTTAGATGAATTTCCATATCAGTCCTTTTTCTATTTTATCTGTGATTGTGAATTGAATGAAAAATGAAAGAGAAAGAATAGAATAGTTTCTAAACAAGGAAACGCAATGACTAAAACCGTATACATATTACATAAGGTAGAAAGGAAAAACGGTATATCGAAGTAGTTCTGACAATTCAGTAATATTCTGAATTCCATTTGGAGCTTTTAGCTACTTCGACCCGATAGATTTTGGTGATAAAGATCAAAAAATAAAAAATAAGTGTAGTAAAAAGTAAATAGTAAAAGTAGAAGTAGAAAAATAAGTAGATTAAGTACTAATTCATTGAAGTACTAATTCATTGGTTGGTTGTATCATTAACCATTTCTTTTTTTGGTGCGAGGAACTTACCATGAATCCACTTATTTCTGCTGCTTCTGTTATTGCTGCTGGATTGGCTGTAGGGCTTGCTTCTATCGGACCTGGGGTCGGTCAAGGTACTGCTGCGGGCCAAGCCGTAGAAGGTATTGCGAGACAACCAGAAGCAGAGGGTAAAATACGAGGTACTTTATTGCTTAGTCTGGCTTTTATGGAAGCTTTAACAATTTATGGACTGGTCGTGGCATTAGCTCTTTTATTTGCAAATCCTTTTGTTTAATGTTTAATTTCATCGTAGAATAAAAACATAACCATAACTAATAAATTTGAGAATTCTCAAATTCCATTAAGAATAATAAGCGGAGTGATACAAAAAGAACTCTGTTCTTTGTTAGTCCTATCTATAAGGGGAGAGCTTATGAAAAATATAACCGATTCTTTTGTTTCCGTGGAGCACTGGCCATCCGCTGGGAGTTTCGAGTTTAATACCGATATTTTAGCAACAAATCCAATAAATCTAAGCGTAGTGCTGGGTGTATTGATTTTTTTTGGAAAGGGAGTGTGTGCGAGTTGTGTATTTCAAGAATAGGTTGGATTTCACCAGCTGCACTTTCTTTATATTTATGTATTCTTTTTTATAGCAGAAATAGGAACAAAGGGTGCACAATCTCGACGAATTACTTCGTAATTGGATTTCATTCAGAGATCATATGTAAGAACCATAGCATTTCGTGACTAATTGATAAATGAACTTTGATTCTCTTCTCTATCAACCAATAATGTTGAGGTCTTTTACATGGTTAAAGATAAATTGTTTGAAGTCCAGGCACAGCATAGTATGGTACTCTTTCTACCGCTACGTTAGTAACAAAAAGGTTTAAATAAAAAAGGAATAATTGGGAATTTATCCGATGTAGAACACTCATATGGATAAAATTATTTGAACCATTAACTGGAAAGGTGGGTATCTCCCCCCCTTTTTTTATCCACTGCTGAATCGACGACCTATGTATTCTATTTGTATAAAAAAGAGAATTTTTTGGATAAAAAAATCGAAATCTCATTCTAATAATAATGATAATGAAGTAATGAAGTTCAAAATTCTATTCAATTAGAAATTAGATAATATATTATCTATTAGAATTTTGATCTAATTTATCATAGCATATAAAGAAGAAAGAATAGAATTCTTTTTTTTTAATCTTTTTTTTTTCTTTTTGGAAAGAAGTTGTAAATAAAGAACAAATAAAGAAACAACTTTGCTGACAATTTTTTATTTTTTGTCTGGTCTGAAGAGTCCTCCTAAGATTCTGATGTTAGATCAGTTTCGATATACGAACAGAAAAGAGAGGATAGGCTCATTCCGTTCAAAGATATGGGGAATGCCCATCAATCAAAGAAAAGATAAAAGAAACAATTGAGCGTGAGAGCCAAATGAATCGAAAGATTCATGTTTGGTTCGGGAAGAGATATGATAGTTGTGAAATGAATGGAAAGATAATCTACTTTCATTAAATGATTTATTAGATAAGCGAAAACAGAGGATCTTGAGTACTATTCGAAATTCAGAAGAATTACGTAAAAGAGCCATTGAACAGCTCGAAAAAGCTCGGGTTAGATTACGGAAAGTGGAAATCGAAGCAGATGAGTATCGAACGAATGGATACTCCGAGATAGAACGAGAAAAAGTAAATTTGATTAATGCTACTTGCAATAGTTTGGAACGATTAGAAAATTACAAAAATGAAACTCTTTTTTTTGAAAAACAAAGAGCAATTAATCAGGTCCGACAACAAGTTTTGCAACAAGCCTTACAAAAAGCTCTAGGAACTTTGAATAGTTGTTTGAATAGCGAATTACATTTTCGTACCATCAGTGCTAATATTGGTATCCTCGGGTCCGTGGAAGAAATAACTGATTAGCCTTTTTACTCTAGTTTCGAGTTTAGGTATTATTTTTTCCCTTTCCTTCCGAAAAATAAAAAAGAGATACTAATGGGAACCCTTCGAGCTGACGAAATTAGTAATA